GTAATAGGTGAGCATAGGTGATATGGTGGTAAGGGTGATTAAGAATAGAGGTCTTGACATTGTTGGGTAATTCGTTTTATCTTCTTACGAAAGGCTAAAAACTCATAGCTTTCTGGCCAGTGAGGGGATGTCTGGCTTGTATAGTAMTGTCCTTTGAGTAAAAAGTCGTGATCGATACTTTTTTTTTTCCTTATCAAACCCCCCCTTCCCCCCACCTAAATTTTACACTCCCTGACAAACCCCAAAAGCAAGGAATACAATCTAGGTTTCTCCACCATTCTAGTAATTCACCAAATAAGACTTCAAATTTAGTACTAGAAAAATTTTGCACACACATATCCCACACACAATTTTAACTTACAATCCCAATATTCTTTAAGTATGTAATCCGTACATATGGCTTATGTAGCTTATTAATAAAGCAAAGCACTGAAAATGCTTAGATGGGTAATCATATCCCATAAGCAAAAAAGGTTTGGTCCTGGCCTTATAATTAGTTGGAGGTAAAATTACACATGCAAAAATCCGTAAACCAGTGTCAAATCCCCTAAAACTTAATAAAGCTTAGGGAGAGGGCATCAAGCACATACAAAATAGCTAAAGACGCCTTGCCTAGCCACGCCCCCACGGGACTCAGCAGTGATAAAAATTAAGCAATGAACGAAAGTTTGACTAAGTTATACCTCTCAAGGGTTGGTAAATTTCGTGCCAGCCACCGCGGTCATACGATTAACCCAAATTAATTATCAAACGGCGTAAAACGTGTCCATAGGGAAAAATAAAATAGAATTAAAAACCAACCAATATGTGAAAATTCATCGTTGGAACTAAACTCAGTGACGAAAGTAATTCTAATTAACTTAATACACGATAGCTAAGATCCAAACTGGGATTAGATACCCCACTATGCTTAGCCCTAAACTTTAACGATTAAATAACGAAATCGTTTGCCTGAGAACTACTGGCCATCGCTTAAAACTCAAAGGACTTGGCGGTACTTTATATCCATCTAGAGGAGCCTGTTCTATAATCGATAAACCCCGTTATACCTCACCATCCCTTGCTAATTCAGCCTATATACCGCCATCTTCAGCAAACCTTAAAAAGGAATAAAAGTAAGCAAGAGAATCACCATAAAAACGTTAGGTCAAGGTGTAGCTTATGAGATGGGAAGTAATGGGCTACATTTTCTTAAAAAGAACATTACGATACCCTTATTGAAACATAAGGACAAAGGAGGATTTAGTAGTAAATTAAGAATAGAGAGCTTAATTGAATAGCGCAATGAAGTACGTACACACCGCCCGTCACCCTCCTCAAATTAAATGATAAAAACATAAATACATAATAAAGTAAACAAGTTTATGAGAGGAGATAAGTCGTAACAAGGTAAGCATACTGGAAAGTGTGCTTGGAATAACCACAGCGTAGCTTAACCACTATAAAGCATCTGGTCTACACCCAGAAGACTCCAAAAATAATGGACGCTTTGAGCAGTTACTTAGCCCTACTACAATATAATATAACCATTTTCAACTTATAAACTAAAACATTTAACAAAAGAAGTATTGGAGAAAGAAACTTTTTATAGGAGCTATAGAGACTAGTACCGCAAGGGAAAACAAAACTTAAGCACAAATAAGCAAAGATTAAACCTTGTACCTTTTGCATAATGAATTAACTAGAAAACACCTAACCAAGAGAACTTAAGCTAGAAACCCCGAAACCAAACGAGCTACCTAAAAGCAATTTTAAGAATGCACCCGTCTATGTAGCAAAATAGTGGGAAGACTTCTAGGTAGAGGCGAAAAACCTAACGAGCTTGGTGATAGCTGGTTGCCCAATAATGAATATAAGTTCAACTTTAAGCTTACCAACAAGAACACTAAAATCCAAATGTAAACTTAAAATATAAACTAAAGAGGGACAGCTCTTTAGGAATGGAAAAACCCTTAAATAGTGAATAAATCATAACATACTTAAACCATAGTTGGCCTAAAAGCAGCCACCAATAAAGAAAGCGTTCAAGCTCAACATTTAAAACACAACAATACCAAAAACACAAATGAATTCCTATACATAAAATTGGGCCAATCTATTAGAATATAGATGAGATACTGTTAATATGAGTAACGAGAATTTAATTCTCCATGCACAAAACTATAACAACCCGGATAACCATTGTTAGTTAACAACCACAAGGTGACTAACCTACACATAAAATTCACCTACCACAACATGTTAATCCAACACAGGGGTGCATAATGGAAAGATTAAAAGAAATAAAAGGAACTCGGCAAACACGAACCCCGCCTGTTTACCAAAAACATCACCTCTAGCATATCAAGTATTAGAGGCACTGCCTGCCCAGTGACTAACGTTAAACGGCCGCGGTATCCTGACCGTGCAAAGGTAGCATAATCACTTGTTCCTTAATTAGGGACTAGAATGAATGGCTTAACGAGGGTTCAACTGTCTCTTATTTCCAATCAGTGAAATTGACCTTCCCGTGAAGAGGCGGGAATACAAAAATAAGACGAGAAGACCCTATGGAGCTTTAATTAACAACTTAATTTTTAAAACTAAATACCTAGTGGACCAAAAAACACAAAAACTTAAGTTAAAATTTTGGTTGGGGTGACCTCGGAGAATAAAAAAACCTCCGAATGATTTTAGCTAAGACACACAAGTCTAAGCACTTTGAATCTAATTGACCCAAAACTTTTTTGATCAACGGACCAAGTTACCCTAGGGATAACAGCGCAATCCTATTCAAGAGTCCATATCGACAATTAGGGTTTACGACCTCGATGTTGGATCAGGACATCCCAATGGTGTAGAAGCTATTAATGGTTCGTTTGTTCAACGATTAAAGTCCTACGTGATCTGAGTTCAGACCGGAGTAATCCAGGTCGGTTTCTATCTATTCACGATTTCTCCCAGTACGAAAGGATAAGAGAAATGGAGCCTCCTTACAATAAGAGCTCCTAAACTAATCTATGAAATAATCTCAACATTGTAAGTTCGTAAAATAACTGCCTTAGAAATAAGGCATAATTAGGGTGGCAGAGCCCGGAAATTGCGTAAGACTTAAAACCTTGTTATCGGGGGTTCAAATCCCCTCCCTAATAGTGCATTTACTAAATATCCTAACCCTACTAGTACCCATTTTAATCGCTATAGCATTTCTAACACTAGTAGAACGTAAAATCCTAGGCTATATACAATTACGAAAAGGACCAAACATCGTAGGACCCTATGGCATTTTACAACCATTCGCAGACGCAATAAAATTATTCATCAAAGAACCTCTACGCCCCCTAACAACATCAACATCCCTATTCATCATTGCCCCAACACTTTCTCTTACCCTAGCCTTTAGCCTATGAATCCCAATACCAATACCACATCCACTAATAAATCTAAACCTAGGAGTCCTATTCATTCTAGCCACATCAAGCCTATCAGTATACTCTATCTTATGATCAGGATGAGCCTCCAACTCAAAATATTCAATATTTGGAGCCATTCGAGCAGTAGCCCAAACAATCTCATACGAAGTAACTATAGCAATCATCCTACTATCAGTACTATTAATAAACGGATCTTTCTCACTCCAATCACTCATATTCACCCAAGAACCCATATGATTAATTGTCCCAACATGACCCCTAGGCATAATATGATATATTTCAACCCTAGCAGAAACAAACCGAGCCCCATTCGACCTAACAGAAGGAGAGTCAGAACTAGTATCAGGATTTAATGTAGAATACGCCGCAGGACCATTCGCCCTATTCTTTATAGCCGAATATACCAACATCATCCTAATAAATGCCCTATCAACAATTGTATTCTTAGGCCCATTCAATAACCCTTACCACCCAGAAACATTTACAATAAATTTTATAATCAAAACACTAATACTCACCTCCCTATTCTTATGAGTACGAGCATCATACCCACGATTCCGATACGACCAACTAATACATCTACTATGAAAAAATTTCCTCCCACTAACATTAGCCTTATGTATATGACATATCTCGATTCCAATATTCACAGCAAGCATCCCACCCTACACCTAGAAATATGTCTGACAAAAGAGTTACTTTGATAGAGTAAATAATAGAGGTTTAAACCCTCTTATTTCTAGGATAATAGGAATTGAACCTATACCTAAGAATTCAAAATTCTACGTGCTACCTAAACACCCTATCCTAAAACTAGTAAGGTCAGCTAATCAAGCTATTGGGCCCATACCCCGAAAATGTTGGTTTAAATCCTTCCCGTACTAATTAATCCAATCACACTTCTCATTATTTATTTCACAATCTTTTCAGGACCAATAGTCACTATAATAAGCACCAACCTATTTCTTATATGAATTGGACTTGAAATAAACTTACTAGCCATCATCCCAATAATAATAAAAAATACAAACCCACGATCAACAGAAGCAGCAACAAAATATTTCCTGACCCAAGCTACAGCTTCAATGATTTTCCTACTATCAATTATTATAAACTACAAACAATTAGGAATATGAACACTACAACCACAAACAAATAATTATATTATCACACTAATATTCATCTCTTTAGCAATAAAAATAGGAATAGCACCATTTCACTCATGACTGCCAGAAGTAACCCAAGGCATCCCAATTCAAACAGGCATAATTCTCCTCACATGACAAAAAGTCGCACCAATATCAATCCTATTCCAGATATACGAAATAACAAACCCCACAATCTTAATACTATCAGCCACCTTGTCAGTATTAATCGGAGCATGAAACGGACTAAACCAAACACAAACACGAAAAATTATAGCCTACTCATCCATCAGTCACATAGGATGAATAATCGCAGTACTACCATTCAACCCAACCCTTACCATACTAAATTTAATAATCTATATTAGTCTAACAGTACCAATATTTATAATCCTAAAAATCAACTCATCTACTAGCATCAACTCCATATCACTTATATGAAATAAAACACCAATAATAATACCAACAATCTCTATAATCCTAATATCAACAGGAGGTCTACCACCACTAACAGGATTCCTACCAAAATGAATTATTATCACTGAACTACTAAAAAATAACAACACCATCCTAGCAGTACTAATAGCAATAATAGCCTTAATCAACCTATTCTTCTACACACGCCTAATCTACTCAACTACATTAACCACATTCCCAACAAACAACAACTCTAAAATAACACTACACCACACTAACTTCAAAAACAATACTATTCTACCCTCCCTAACAATTCTAAGCACCATAACACTACCATTATCACCACTATTAATCACATAAAAGAAGTTTAGGATAAAACAGTCCAAGAGCCTTCAAAGCCCCAAGTAGACTAAATAGTCTAACTTCTGAATAAGGACTGCAAGACCATATCTTACATCTAATGAATGCAAATCAATCGCTTTAATTAAGCTAAATCCTCATCTAGATTGATAGGAATCAAACCTATGAACCTTTAGTTAACAGCTAAACACCCTAAACTGGCTTCAATCTACTTCTCCCGCCTATCAGAAAGGGGGCGGGAGAAGCCTTAGTAGAGTAGTCTTCTACACCTTCGAATTTGCAATTCGACATGAATATCACCTTAAGGCTTGGTAAAAAGAGGGAGGCGCCCTCTGTCTTTAGATTTACAGTCTAATGCCTAAACTCAGCCATTTTACCTATGTTCATCAATCGTTGACTATTTTCTACCAACCACAAAGACATCGGAACTCTATATCTCCTATTCGGGGCCTGAGCAGGTATAGTAGGTACAGCCCTAAGCATCCTAATTCGAGCAGAGCTAGGACAACCAGGAGCACTACTAGGTGACGATCAAATTTATAACGTAGTTGTAACCGCCCATGCATTCGTTATAATCTTCTTTATAGTTATACCCATAATAATCGGTGGATTCGGAAATTGATTAGTTCCCCTAATAATTGGAGCTCCAGACATAGCATTTCCACGTATAAATAATATAAGCTTCTGACTTCTACCTCCATCATTCCTCCTACTACTAGCATCATCTATAGTAGAAGCCGGAGCAGGTACGGGCTGAACTGTGTATCCACCTCTAGCTGGCAACCTAGCACATGCCGGAGCATCAGTAGACCTCACTATTTTCTCCCTACACCTAGCAGGAGTGTCTTCAATTCTAGGAGCTATCAACTTTATTACAACTATTATTAACATAAAACCTCCAGCCATAACACAATATCAAACACCACTATTTGTATGATCGGTTCTCATTACAGCTGTATTATTATTACTATCCCTCCCTGTACTAGCTGCAGGAATTACTATACTATTAACCGATCGTAATCTAAACACAACTTTCTTTGATCCTGCCGGAGGTGGAGACCCAATCCTATACCAACACTTATTCTGATTTTTTGGTCACCCTGAAGTTTATATTCTCATCTTACCAGGATTCGGAATTATCTCACATATCGTAACATATTATTCAGGCAAAAAAGAACCATTTGGTTACATAGGAATAGTATGAGCTATGATATCCATTGGATTCCTAGGTTTCATTGTATGAGCACACCATATATTCACAGTTGGACTAGACGTAGACACACGAGCTTACTTCACATCTGCCACAATAATCATTGCCATCCCAACAGGAGTAAAAGTATTCAGCTGACTAGCCACCCTCCACGGTGGAAATATTAAATGATCCCCAGCAATACTATGAGCCCTAGGATTTATTTTCTTATTTACAGTGGGAGGTTTAACTGGAATTGTATTATCAAATTCTTCTCTTGATATCGTACTTCACGACACATATTATGTTGTAGCCCACTTCCACTACGTATTATCCATGGGAGCTGTTTTCGCCATCATAGCAGGATTTGTACACTGATTCCCACTATTCACAGGCTATACAATTAATGATACATGAGCTAAAACTCACTTTGCCATCATATTTGTAGGGGTGAATCTAACTTTCTTCCCACAACATTTCCTAGGGCTATCTGGAATACCACGACGATACTCTGATTATCCAGATGCCTACACTACATGAAATACAATCTCCTCAATAGGATCATTTATTTCATTAACAGCTGTCCTAGTGATAATCTTTATAATCTGAGAAGCTTTTGCTTCCAAACGTGAAGTCTTATCAGTAGAATATTCATCAACAAATTTAGAATGATTACACGGCTGCCCACCACCCTACCACACATTCGAAGAGCCAACCTACGTAAAAACCAAATAAGAAAGGAAGGATTCGAACCCCCTTAAACTGGTTTCAAGCCAATCTCATAACCTCTATGTCTTTCTCAATGAGGTATTAGTAAAACAATTACATAACTTTGTCAAAGTTAAATTATAGAGTTACATCTATATATCTCACATGGCTTACCCATTCCAACTAGGCTTACAAGACGCCACATCACCTATTATAGAAGAACTAACAAACTTTCATGACCACACTCTAATAATCGTTTTCCTAATTAGCTCATTAGTACTATACATCATCACATTAATATTAACTACAAAACTAACTCACACAAACACAATAGACGCTCAAGAAGTAGAGACAATTTGGACAATCCTTCCGGCTGTTATCTTAATCCTCATTGCACTACCATCACTCCGAATTCTTTACATAATAGATGAGATCAACAACCCTGTACTAACAGTGAAAACTATAGGCCATCAATGATACTGAAGCTATGAGTATACAGATTATGAAGACCTATGTTTTGACTCATATATGATCCCAACAAATGACTTAAAACCAGGAGGTCTACGTCTACTAGAAGTAGATAACCGAGTTGTCCTACCAATAGAATTACCAATCCGCATACTAATTTCATCAGAAGACGTACTTCACTCATGAGCCGTTCCATCCCTAGGACTAAAAACAGATGCTATCCCAGGACGCCTAAATCAGGCCACAATCTCATCCAACCGACCAGGGTTATTTTACGGTCAATGCTCTGAAATTTGTGGATCTAACCACAGCTTCATACCCATTGTACTTGAAATAGTACCACTAAAACATTTTGAAAACTGATCTGCATCAATAATTTAATTTCACTATGAAGCTTAAAGCGTTAACCTTTTAAGTTAAAGTCAGAAAATAATATTTTCCATAGTGATATGCCACAACTAGATACATCTACATGATTTACTACCATTTTATCTTCCACAATTACCTTATTTGTACTCATACAACTAAAAATATCAACATTAAACTTCCCACTAAATCCATCAATCAAATCTACAAAACTAATAAAAACAGACAATCCATGAGAATCAAAATGAACGAAAATTTATTCGCCTCTTTTATTACTCCCACAATAATGGGTATCCCAATTGTTATTTTTATCATTATACTCCCATCAATTCTACTATCTTCCTCCAAACGCCTAATCACAAACCGTTATACTGCATTCCTATATTGACTAGTAAAACTCATTACTAAACAAATAATACTTATCCACACCCCAAAAGGACGTACATGATCACTAATACTAGTATCCCTAATAATATTTATTGGATCTACAAACCTTTTAGGACTGTTACCACACACATTCACCCCAACAACACAACTATCAATAAACCTTGGAATAGCTATCCCACTATGAGCCGGGGCCGTAATTCTAGGATTCCGCCACAAACTAAAATCCTCACTAGCCCACTTCCTACCACAAGGAACTCCCATTTCCCTAATTCCTATACTCATTATTATCGAAACAATCAGCCTATTTATCCAACCAATAGCCCTAGCAGTACGACTCACAGCCAACATTACGGCTGGACACCTCCTCATTCATCTAATCGGTGGAGCAACACTAGTACTAATAAGCATCAGCCCGCCAACTGCCTCCATCACTTTTATTATCCTGGCCCTCCTAACTATACTAGAATTTGCTGTAGCATTAATCCAAGCCTATGTTTTCACACTACTAGTAAGCCTATATCTACATGATAATACATAATGACCCACCAAACCCATGCCTACCATATAGTTAACCCAAGCCCATGACCACTTACAGGAGCATTCTCCGCCCTCCTCCTTACGTCAGGCCTAGTAATATGGTTCCATTATAACTCATATACCCTACTAACCATTGGCTTACTAGCAAATATCCTTACTATATACCAATGATGACGAGACGTAGTACGAGAAGGAACTTACCAAGGACATCACACACCAATTGTACAAAAAGGACTACGCTACGGAATAATCCTATTTATTGTATCAGAAGTATTTTTCTTCGCAGGATTTTTCTGAGCCTTTTATCACTCCAGTCTTGCTCCAACCCATGACCTAGGAGGCTGCTGACCCCCCACAGGAATTACTCCTCTTAATCCACTTGAAGTACCCCTACTAAATACATCAGTCTTACTAGCATCCGGAGTCTCCATTACATGAGCTCACCACAGCCTAATAGAAGGCAAACGTAACAACATAAACCAAGCTCTACTTATCACAATCCTACTTGGAGTATACTTTACCATCCTCCAAGCCATAGAATACTTTGAAACTCCATTTTCAATCTCAGACGGAATTTATGGATCCACATTCTTTATAGCAACAGGATTCCACGGACTCCATGTAATTATTGGATCTACATTCCTAATAGTATGCCTACTACGACAACTAAAATACCACTTCACATCCAAACATCATTTTGGATTCGAAGCAGCAGCATGATACTGACACTTCGTAGACGTAGTATGACTTTTCCTATATGTTTCCATTTATTGATGAGGATCCTACTTTCTTAGTATAACCAGTACAACTGACTTCCAATCAGTTAGCTCTAGACATAACCTAGAAGATAGTAATAAACATACTCATAATCTTACTAGTAAACATTACCCTATCTTCATGCTTAATTGTAGTCGCCTTTTGACTACCTCAGCTCAACCTCTACACTGAGAAAGCAAATCCCTACGAATGCGGATTTGACCCTATAAGCTCAGCCCGCCTTCCATTTTCCATAAAATTCTTTCTAGTAGCAATCACTTTCCTACTATTTGATTTAGAAATTGCACTACTATTACCATTACCATGAGCTATTCAAATATATAACATTAATACAATAATACTAACAGCCTTCATCCTAGTTTCCGTCCTAGCCCTAGGGTTAGCCTACGAATGAATACAAAAAGGACTAGAATGAACTGAGTAGTTGGTAATTAGTTTAATCAAAACAAATGATTTCGACTCATTAAATTATGACACATGTCATAATTACCAAAAATGTCACCTGTAACCCTCAACATTATACTAGCATATATCTTTTCATTCCTAGGAACCCTTGTATTCCGCTCACACCTTATATCAACATTATTATGCTTAGAGGGTATGATACTATCACTATTTATCATAACTACAATCACCTCCCTCAACTCTCACTCAATAATAATATACCCTATCCCCATTACTATTTTAGTGTTCGCCGCATGTGAAGCAGCTATCGGCCTAGCCCTACTAGCAAAAGTATCAAACTCATACGGAACAGACTACGTACAAAACCTCAACTTGCTACAATGCTAAAAATCATCTTCCCTTCCATTATATTACTTCCACTAACCTGATTGTCAAATAATAAAAACATATGAGTTAATGTAACTTCCAATAGCTTCATCATCAGCGTACTCTCTACTGTATTTTTATGACAAAACGATACTAATACCCCAAACTTATCACTACTATTCTCAACTGACCCCCTATCATCCCCCCTCATTATTCTAACCACATGACTATTACCACTAATACTACTAGCCAGCCAAAACCATATAAAAAAAGAAACAGAACAAAACAAAAAAACTTACATTTCAATATTAGTACTCCTACAAATCCTCCTAGTTATAACATTTTCCGCAAATGAATTAATTATATTCTACATCCTGTTTGAAGCAACTCTAATCCCCACCCTCATCATCATTACCCGATGAGGTAACCAAACAGAACGATTAAACGCAGGACTTTATTTCCTATTTTACACCCTAATTGGATCAATCCCACTATTAATTGCTCTCATTTACATCCAAAATTTAACAGGAACATTAAACTTCCTACTATTCCCTATCACATTCTCACCACTAAACCAAACATGATCCAATAACATTCTCTGATTAGCATGCATAATAGCATTCCTAATCAAAATACCAATATATGGAGTTCACCTATGACTCCCCAAAGCACATGTTGAAGCCCCAATTGCAGGATCAATAATCCTAGCAGCCGTCTTACTAAAACTAGGAGGCTATGGCATAATACGAATTTCAATAATCCTAGATCCTATAACTAAAACCATAGCCTACCCATTCATCCTTTTATCCCTATGAGGTATAATTATAACAAGCGCAATCTGTCTACGACAAACAGACCTAAAATCCCTAATCGCTTACTCCTCAGTAAGCCATATAGCGCTAGTTATCGCAGCTATCATAATCCAAACACCATGAAGCTTCATGGGAGCTACAACACTAATAATCGCCCATGGACTAACATCATCCCTCCTATTCTGCCTAGCAAATACCAACTACGAACGAATTCATAGCCGAACTATAATCATAACTCGAGGACTACAAACTATCTTCCCACTCATGGCCACCTGATGAATTCTAGCGAGCTTAGCAAACCTAGCTATCCCACCATCAATTAATCTCATAGGAGAATTAATAATCACAATCTCACTATTCTCCTGATCCAAACCATCAATCCTACTGCTAGGAAGTAATATTCTAATTACCTCACTCTACTCAATATACATAATCATTACCACCCAGCGAGGCAAACTTACAAGCCATATAATCAACCTCCAACCATCACACACACGTGAACTAACATTAATAACACTACACATCATACCTCTAATACTACTAACTATTAATCCTAAACTAATCACAGGGACAACAACATGTAAATATAGTTTATACAAAACCCCAGACTGTGAATCTGAAAATAGGAAACTACATTCCTTATTTACCAAGAAAGAATGCAAGAACTGCTAATTCATGCCACCATGTATAAAACACATGGCTTTCTTACTTTTATAGGATAGAAGTAATCCATTGGTCTTAGGAACCAAAAACTTGGTGCAACTCCAAATAAAAGTAATTAACCCCATTACATCCTCAATTCTACTAATCTTCTTTATACTTATCTCTCCTATTTTACTATCACTAACCAACTATACAAAACATATAAACTTTCCTAACCACGTAACCCTATCAATTAAGTACGCCTTCCTATTAAGCCTTGTACCACTAGCTATACTATTCTCATCCAACACCGAATTATTAATTACCAACTGACACTGAATCACTATCAACACTATAAAACTATCTATTAGCCTAAAATTTGACTTTTTCTGCATCATCTTCCTATCAGTAGCTCTATTCGTAACATGATCAATCATAGAATTTTCATCATGATATATACACTCAGACCCTCACCTAAACCGATTCATCAAATACTTACTCATATTCCTTATTACCATAATTATCTTAACTTCAGCTAACAACCTTTTTCAACTATTCATCGGATGAGAAGGAGTAGGAATCATATCATTCCTTCTAATTGGCTGATGATTCGGTCGAACCGATGCAAACACCGCAGCCCTACAAGCTATCCTATACAACCGCATTGGAGATATTGGATTCATCCTAGCAATAACCTGATTCTGCCTACACTCCAACTCATGAGAACTACAACAAATTTTCATAACCAATAATTCAACAAATATTATCCCCCTGCTAGGACTACTAATCGCAGCTACAGGAAAATCAGCACAGTTCGGACTACACCCATGACTTCCTTCAGCCATAGAAGGGCCCACTCCAGTATCAGCCCTACTACACTCCAGCACTATAGTAGTAGCAGGAATCTTCCTTATAGTACGATTTCACCCACTAACATCAAATAACAATCTCATTCTAACTATAATACTATGCCTAGGATCAATCACAACACTATTCACAGCCATTTGTGCATTAACACAAAACGACATTAAAAAAATCGTAGCATTCTCTACATCAAGCCAGCTAGGACTAATAATAGTAACGCTAGGAATTAACCAACCCTACTTAGCTTTCCTACATATCTGCACCCATGCATTCTTTAAAGCAATACTATTCATATGTTCAGGATCCATCATTCACAGCCTAAATGACGAACAAGACATTCGAAAAATAGGCAACCTAATAAAACCCCTCCCATTTACGTCATCATGCCTAATAATTGGCAGCCTAGCCCTCACCGGAATACCATTCCTTACAGGCTTCTACTCAAAAGACCTAATTATCGAAGCCGCAAACACGTGCTATACCAACGCCTGAGCCCTATTAATCACATTAGTTGCCACCTCTCTAACAGCTGTTTACAGCATACGAATCATTTACTTTGTATCAATAACTAAACCACGATTCCCACCAACAATCATCATCAACGAAAACAACCCAAAATTAATAAATCCTATTAAACGACTAGCATTAGGAAGCATTATAGCAGGATTCTTCATCTCATATAACATCCCACCTACTAACATCCAAGTTATAACTATACCATGATACCTAAAAACCACAGCTATAATAGTAACAATTACAGGATTCATAGTAGCACTAGAACTCAACAACCTAACCCTAAACCTAACATCAAACAAACCAACCCCAACTTCATCATTCTCCACATCACTTGGATACTTTCCACTTATCATACACCGACTACTGCCAATAAAAATATTATCAAAAAGCTTTAACATATCCCTACATCTAATAGACCTAACATGACTAGAAAAAGCTATCCCCAAAACCACTTCAGCTATACAAATAATTACCTCAAAAAATATAAGCAACCAAAAAGGTTTAATCAAACTATACTTCATATCATTTCTAGTTACGCTAACATTAACACCCATCCTATTAATCACTTAATTTATACGAACCACCTCAATAATAATTATCACACCTATCAATAAAGTCCACCCAGAAACCACTATTAATCATGCAGAGCAACTATACAAAGCAGCTACCCCAGCACCACCTTCTCCCATTAATCCTAACTCATCACTATCATAAACTACTCAACCACCCATATCATTATTATACACCACCACTAAATCTGCCAAATTATAATCATTAGAAGCATAAACCATACCTACCTCTAAAAAAACACTCATCACTAAAATCCCAAACACCAATCAACTTGATATTCAAGTCTCAGGAAACTCTTCCGTAGCTATAGCAGTAGTATACCCAAAAACAACTAACATACCCCCCAAATAAATTAAAAACACCATAACACCTAAAAACGATCCACCAAACCCAAGCACCGCTAAACAACCAGAACACCCACTAATAATTAAACATAACCCCCCATAAATAGGTGAAGGCTTTAATGATACGCCTAAGCACCCTAATGCAATAAATGAGCTTAAAATATAAATATATTCTGTCATAATTTCTACATAGACTCTAACTATGACCAATGACATGAAAAATCATCGTTGTAATTCAACTATAGAAACGCCTAATGACAAATATCCGGAAAAAACACCCTCTACTCAAAATCATTAATGACTCGTTCATCGACCTCCCAACTCCATCCAACATCTCATCTTGATGAAACTTCGGATCCCTACTTGGTATCTGCCTAGTAATCCAAATCCTAACAGGACTATTCCTAGCTATACATTATACATCAGACACAACCACAGCATTCTCATCAGTAACACATATCTGCCGAGACGTAAACTATGGCTGATTGATCCGATATATACACGCAAACGGAGCTTCTATATTCTTCATCTGCCTATTCCTACATGTAGGACGAGGAATATACTACGGCTCATACACATTTACAGAAACATGAAATATTGGAATCGTACTTCTATTCGCCGTAATAGCAACAGCATTCATAGGATATGTACTTCCATGAGGACAAATATCCTTCTGAGGGGCTACAGTAATCACTAACCTCCTATCAGCTATCCCATACATCGGAATAACCTTAGTAGAATGAATTTGAGGGGGATTCTCAGTCGACAAAGCAACCCTAACTCGATTCTTCGCGTTCCACTTTATCCTACCATTTATCATCACAGCCCTAGTAGTAGTCCACTTACTATTCCTACACGAAACAGGATCTAATAACCCATCAGGCCTCAACTCCGACGCAGACAAAATCCCATTCCACCCCTACTATACTATCAAAGACATCCTTGGAATTCTACTACTATTAACAACCCTTATAATCCTAGTTTTATTCTTCCCAGACATCCTAGGAGACCCGGACAACTATACTCCAGCAAACCCACTTAACACTCCAGCACACATTAAACCAGAATGATATTTCTTATTTGCCTACGCTATCTTACGTTCTATCCCTAATAAATTAGGAGGAGTGATAGCCCTAGTACTATCTATTCTAGTTTTAGCCCTACTACCACTACTCCAAACCTCAAAGCAACGAGGATTAACATTCCGACCAATCACCCAAACCCTATTCTGAATCCTAGTGGCTAATCTACTTATTCTAACATGAATCGGAGGACAGCCTGTCGAATACCCATTCATTATCATCGGCCAACTAGCCTCCATCAGCTATTTTACTATCATCATTATTCTAATACCTATTGCAGGCATAATCGAAAACAATATACTAAAATTTACTTACTGCTCTGATAGTATAATTAATTACTTTGGTCTTGTAAACCAAAAATGAAGAATAATCTTCTTAGAGCATCAAGAAGGAAGGACTAACCCCCACCATCAACACCCAAAGCTGATATTCTATATAAACTACTTCTTGTACATAATATTATATAGTCCATCATACATTTATATGTATATTGTACATTAAATTATTTTCCGCTAGCATATAAGCATGTAATATACATCAATGAATTTTGACACAATTGAGAAAATTACTGTCAAAATATCGGAAACATGTATATTAAAAACGTAAATAATATTAATGTGTATTACACATATCTGCGTTATCTTACATACACCATATAGTCATAGCCCTGCTTTTCCATATGTCTATCCTCCTCCACATTGTATTTGTTCATCTACCATCCTCCGTGAAATCAACAACCCGCCCACCTTTACATCCCTCCTCGCTCCGGGCCCATACTACTTGGGGGTGACTAATGTGAAACTTTATCAGGCATCTGGTTCTTACTTCAGGGCCATTAAATGTTTTATTGTCCATACGTTCCCCTTAAATAAGACATCTCGATGGTACGAAGTCTAATCAGCCCATGATCAACATAACTGTAATCCTGCGCATTTGGTATTTTTTAATTTTCGGGATGCTGTGACTCACCATAGCCGTCAAGGCATGAAGGGCAGCTTATCATGTAGCTGGACTTTCAAGTTAAGTATCATTGACCCACACAACCTTTCTAGTCAACAATAGGTTAATGCTTGTTAGACATACAATTCAATTATATATACACTAAACACCCTTATCAAACCCCCCCTTCCCCCCACCTAAATTTTACACTCCCTGACAAACCCCAAAAGCAAGGAATACAATCTAGGTTTCTCCACCATTCTAGTAATTCACCAAATAAGACTTCAAATTTAGTACTAGAAAAATTTTGCAAGTCTGAATCCCAGACACAATTTTATCTTACAATCCGAATTTTGTTTGTGTAAGTAATCAGTACATATTGCTTTTGTAGCTTGTTATTTATTCACAGAAATGAACATGCTTAGATGGGTA